TAAAAGAAAGATATTGTTCACCGAAAGATAGGCAATTTATTGACTTCAAGAGCGGAAGGGAATACTTAACCACGCCTCGAGTCCCAGTCTCCTAGTGGTGGGATGGTAAAGGGCAATGTCCGGTTCTGGCCAAGAGATGTCTTTGCTCCGTCCCCCTTCTTGTTGGTTGGCACAAGCCCTTGTAGTAGTCAGCCTTTACTCCCCGACGGTTTACACCAGGTATGAACTCGATTTAAACGGGGATCAGAGCGAGCAAAAAAGGCCCTTTTCCTTTTCTACTATGCTTTGAGCCGCTTCCAGGAATGGTAAGACTTGCCTTTGCCCTTACTCTATTAATAAGGAAATTCCCTGGTGTTCACTCTAGTTCCTAACTCATTTACGCTGTAGGCATAGAGCTATGGGAATGCTTTCATAGGCTAGGGGGGGGATAACTCTTAATTAAGTAACTAAGCAAGCCCCAAGGCTAGCGAAGGAAAAGGAAGTTACATTAGGGCAACAACTCCTGACTCGAGGGTGAGAATTTGAATCGAATAGATTGAATCAGAAATGCACTTAGAGAGAGGCAGAATAACCGGAAGCCGGAAGAAGGGCTTTAGTTAGGCAGCGAATCTTCATTGAAGTGATGTTAGCTAGGTCCTTTCCTCGAGCCAGTCTTGAAGCAGGAAGTCTTTTACCCGGATACCCGCTTGAAAATGACGTAGAGAGAGTGTTCGAGAACGTCTCTGTGCGGTTTATCGGTTCCAAGTAGCGATGAAAGTAAAACCACTAGCACAGCGTGCAAACGTTGTTGCCATGTTTGATAGTTTGGCAAACTAGCGCCTGAGACCATAGAAGGGAGTCTTTGGTTGTGAACGTGATCGGGACCAGGCTAGTTGGCTCAGCAACATAGTTGTTTGGTAACTGGCAAGCACAAGGTAGTGGGGGGGGATTAGAAAGCTCCTCTTATCTTTGAGATCATACGGGCGGACACTTGGTGCTGGTATGGGGCATATTCGAGTGCCCCGCCGCCAGCATCGCTCTTCTCTTCGAACAGAAGCAACTCTGTAGGGAGGAGAGCCTGCCGATCGAGCGAAGGGATCCATACGGCTTTCAGGGGGAGCTGCTTTTACAGCCTACTGGTATTTAAGTAACGGACGTGTTGAATTTATTTTAATGATGATTCATTCAATTCGTTCGCCGGGAAGTGCAAGCTTTGCGAACCAAAAAAGCCTGCCGATGAAACCCGTTCCCTCGTGCTTCCATTAATGACAGATACATCAGTAGAGGTCGGCCAAGCATCAAAAAGCGGAGCTTGCTGTCTACTAAACGAGCCTTCACTGCCCGCCCGGCCCCTATCTTTAATCTTAAGTCAAGTGAAGTCAAATCAATGAAGTGAACAGCCCAACCTCTTTGTTTGAAGCAAAGCTTCCCCTAATTCAAAAAAACAAGAAATAGACTTGCTACTACTATAGTTATAGTATAGGAAAAAGCTTATCTTTGATAGCGGTAATAGGGGGGTTCATAAAGAATCTGATCGTAGATAGAGACTAAAACCAGTGCGGGGGTAGGGGCGGATGTAGCCAAGTGGATCAAGGCAGTGGATTGTGAATCCACCACGCGCGGGTTCAATTCCCGTCGTTCGCCCATCAATAAATGGACCATTTGTTACGGAGACACAAGACAAACCTAGAATCCTTTTTTTCTTTTTGTCATCTCGAGGCTTTCAAACGTATCCAAGCAATTGGTACCCGATTGAAACATAGAAACCATAGATTCGCGTCGCCTACTTGCTGAAAGCACAAATGGAATGGCTTATCATTCATTGTATTAAGTTTTTAAGACCTCACTAATCAGCCTTATACTTTTTTTTAGTTCATAATGAATGAAATGAACCCCCGGATGAAAAGACATTATCCCCTCCCTATTACTAAACCATGGGGAGCCCCGACTAGTTTACCGGGCTAATTTTGTTGTCGTGACGATACCTTTCTTAGTGGAAGATCGGAAAAGACTTCTCTTCATCACGAGACTGATCGGATCCGCCGTAGACACCCGAGAGACCTCCACAAGGCAGGCTAAAAGAGTTAGAGGACAACAAGCAGTTACGCTTTCTCTTCCCTTGAACTTGAACCTGGTTGGTATTCCCGCAAAAAACGAATTGAACCGGGTCTGGCTGAGCCCTTCTGTCCATCCATACAAAGAACTTATTCTTGTGCAAAGCGGTGTCGACTCTTTAACGACATCGTCCGCAAATCGAGATCTATTGGAGAGAGTCATCGAATCGTCCTTGATTCCTCGATTTAATTTCGCTAATCGTTTGGTAAAGGCTAGGAAAAGGTAAGCCCGTCATTAAATTCCTTGTCAGGAAGGGTTAGCCCCAAGCCTTCTCTTCTCTTCCTGGGATAAGGGAATTCAGCCAATCTTTCCCATTTGAAAGCAAAATTCCCGGTAAAATGAAACTGTATCGATTTCAATGTCCGTCTATAGGCTAAAATGGACTTGCAATCAAAAATACGGGGTTTTAGCGAGTTGATCGATTTTAATGTCAGTTTATGGGCAGAAATCTATTTGCAACAAATTTTACCGAGAAAACGTGAAATAAAGAAAGGAGTGAAGTAGCCCATGCGTATATGGGATCCGAACGGTTAAGAGTTATGGCTTTTCGTTGAGCTCTTTTCCTTAAGTTCTAAAAAGAAAGCGGCATTACTCCGGTAAAATTAAAATTAATGAAGATAATTAAAATT